TTCTATAGGGTTTAATAAAAATTAAATGAATCTTTTGATAAAATTGCTATGCTTAGTGTGTGACTCGTTGGTTTTTTGAGGGTTAGTATAAAAACCAGCCCCATAGTATAAACAAATAACTATAGAAGTAATAACCAACTCATCACTTCGTATTATCTGGATCCAAAGAACCAGTCAAGATATGATATATTGTTCATATTGTTGTAGCAACTGAAATCTTTTTTAATTTATTAAAAAATCTGCTTCTAAATTGTTAATAATAAAAAAAAGAAAGGGTATGGATAAATGGAAGGATGAGAGGAAGAAAGAAAATATTGATGATATATAATTCCAATATGTAAGGTCTATGAGTCATCTCATAAAAAATCTGTGTAATAAAGCATCAATACGGATTCATCATTAAATGGATCTGCTCATCGAACAAAAAATAAAAATAAAGAGCTTCGAGCCAATAAAGACTAAGAATATTGACTCAAGAACTAATAGCTCCATTGTAGAATTCAGACCTAACCATTAAATAAGAAGCGATGGGAACGACGGAACCTGTGAATTCAAAAGATTCTATGAAAATGAATTTGAATGATTCATTGATCGGGATGGCGGAACCGACCAGAGACCAATTCATCTATTCGGAAAAGTTATGAACGAATGATAGAACTGAAATAGAAATGTAAAGAGTAAATATTCGCCCGCGAAAACTTTATTTTCTTGGATTGCTAAATTTGGGTCAATCCAATACGATAAAGAGTAAAACAAAAAAAAGATTCCTTTTAAGATTCTAATATCGATAAATAGAAGAAAAAATAGTTTAGTTATTAATAGTTATTAATATATATATTTAATTTCATTATTATTATTATATATATCTATACAAACAAAATAGACAAATCAAGATATACAAATTAATAAGATTTGATCTAGATTAAATGAAATCCATGATTCAGTTATTAAAATGAAATATAAATACATCTATGCATAATATTATATCTGAATAGAATTCAAATTGAACTCAAAATCTTTAATTTGAATTTATTTTATTCGCGAGGAGCTGGATGAGAAGAAACTCTCACGTCCGGTTCTGTAGTAGAGATGGAATTCAAAACAAACCATCAACTATAACCCCAAAAGAACCAGATTCCGTAAACAACATAGAGGAAGAATGAAGGGAATATCTTATCGAGGTAATACTATTTGTTTTGGTAAATACGCTCTTCAGGCACTTGAACCCGCTTGGATCACATCTAGACAAATAGAAGCAGGTCGACGAGCAATGACACGAAATGCACGTCGCGGTGGAAAAATATGGGTTCGTATATTTCCAGATAAACCGGTTACAGTAAGACCCGCAGAAACACGTATGGGTTCAGGTAAAGGCTCTCCCGAATATTGGGTAGCGGTTGTTAAACCAGGTCGAATCCTTTATGAAATGGGTGGAGTAACAGAAACTATAGCCAGAAGGGCTATTTCAATAGCAGCGTCCAAAATGCCTATACGAGCTCAATTTATCATTTTGGGATAAAAAATAAATAGGCCTTACTTAAAAACTTTAAAATAGTGGGTGCAGGTTTCTTTTTTTGGACAAATAATATTTCTTTTTTTCTTCGACCTTTGTATTGTAAAAAACAGATAAAAAAATGATATGATTCAACCTCAAACCCATTTGAATGTAGCAGATAACAGCGGGGCTCGAGAATTGATGTGTATTCGAATCATAGGAGCTAGCAATCGTCGATATGCTCATATTGGTGACGTTATTGTTGCTGTGATCAAAGACGCAGTTCCAAACATGCCTCTAGAAAGATCAGAAGTGGTCAGAGCTGTAATTGTCCGTACTTGTAAAGAACTTAAACGTGACAACGGTATGATAATACGATATGATGACAATGCTGCAGTTGTGATTGATCAAGAAGGAAATCCAAAAGGAACTCGAGTTTTTGGTGCGATTGCCCGAGAATTGAGACAGTTCAATTTTACTAAAATAGTTTCATTAGCTCCCGAGGTATTATAAAATAAGACCAGGATATGGTTATAGTAGGGTATTTAAAAGAAATAGATTAAGATTCATTTAGTAGATTTTCTCTCACGTATATACCTTTCAAAATTAATATTTATAAACAAACACGTAAAAAAAAAAAAAAAAAGAAAAACATGTTGATTATATCGAAATTTGGAGGCACCAATAATTTTAATTAATCATGAGTAGTGATACTATTGCTGACATAATAACTTCTATACGAAATGCCGATATGTATAGAAAAAGCGTGGTTCGAGTAGCATCTACTAATATCAGCCAAAGTATTGTTAAAATACTTTTACGAGAGGGTTTTCTCGAAAATGTGAGAAAACATCGAGAGAACAACAAATATTTTTTGGTTTTAACCCTACGACATAGAAGGAATAGGAAAAGGACTTATAGAAATCTTTTAAATTTAAAACGGATAAGTCGGCCGGGTCTACGAATCTATTCTAACTATCAAAGAATTCCTAGAATTTTAGGTGGGATGGGGGTTGTAATTCTTTCTACTTCTCGAGGTATAATGACAGACCGAGAGGCTCGACTAGAAAGAATAGGCGGAGAAATTTTGTGTTATATATGGTAATCTTTCTAATATCCGATATGAAACTTCTTTTTTGTGAAAAAGAAAAGAGAAGGGGTGGGTTCTCTAATAGGGTTCTTCCTCCACTAGTTGATACTTCAAGGGGGTTTTACCTGGAATGAAAGAACAAAAATGGATTCATGAAGGTTTAATTACTGAATCGCTTCCCAACGGTATGTTCCGGGTTCGTTTAGATAATGAAGATATGATTCTAGGTTATGTTTCAGGAAAGATCCGACGTAGTTTTATACGGATACTGCCAGGAGATAGAGTAAAAATTGAAGTAAGTCGTTATGATTCAACCAGAGGTCGTATAATTTATCGACTCCGCAACAAAGATTCGAAAGATTAGGTGTTTTTTAACTTCACCATTTCTTTCGTAGGAATACGATTCGAAATCGAAAATTTCAAGAAACTTATTTTCTTCCAAAAAGTGGATTCAAAATTAAAGTAAGGAGTGGCAAATATGAAAATAAGAGCTTCCGTTCGTAAAATTTGTGAAAAATGTCGACTAATCCGTCGTCGGGGACGAATTATAGTAATTTGTTCCAACCCAAGACATAAACAAAGACAAGGATAATCAAACTCGTTAAAGACCTGATATACAAATAGGGAATCTGTTTTGACATGAAATGGATATATCCATATATCTCTGACTCAAATTTATGAGATCATAAAATATGGCAAAAGCTATACCGAAAAGGGGTTCACGTGGACGTATTGGTTCACGTAAGAGTACACGTAAAATACCAAAGGGGGTTATTCATATTCAAGCAAGTTTCAATAATACCATTGTGACTGTTACAGATGTACGCGGGCGGGTGGTTTCTTGGTCCTCTGCCGGTACTTGTGGCTTCGGAGGTACAAGAAGAGGGACACCGTTTGCTGCTCAAACCGCAGCGGCAAATGCTATTCGTGCAGTAGTAGATCAAGGTATGCAACGAGCAGAAGTCATGATTAAAGGTCCAGGTCTCGGAAGAGACGCAGCATTACGAGCTATTCGCAGAAGTGGTATACTATTAACTTTCGTACGGGATGTAACCCCTATGCCACATAATGGCTGTAGACCCCCGAAAAAAAGACGTGTGTAGAAATAAAAAAGGAAGATATTTGAATAGTAAGAGAAACAAGAGAAATAAATGATTCAATGATCTGATCAAATAATATTATTATGGTTCGAGAGAAAATAACAGTATCTACTCGGACACTACAGTGGAAGTGTGTTGAATCAGCAGCAGACAGTAAGCGTCTTTTTTATGGGCGCTTTATTCTGTCTCCGCTTATGAAAGGTCAAGCAGACACAATAGGCATTGCGATGCGAAGGGCTTTGCTTGGAGAAATCGAAGGAACATGTATCACACGCGCAAAATCTGAGAAAATATCACACGAATATTCTACGATAACGGGTATTCAAGAATCAGTACATGAAATTTTAATGAATTTGAAAGAAATCGTATTGAGAAGTAATCTCTATGGAACTTGTGAGGCGTCTATTTGTGTCAGAGGCCCTGGATATGTAACTGCTCAAGATATCATCTTACCGCCTTATGTAGAAATCGTCGATAATACACAGCATATAGCTAGCTTGACAGAACCCATTGAGTTGGTTATTGGATTACAAATAGAGAAGAATCGCGGATATCTTATAAAAGCGCCAAATACCTTTCAAGATGGAAGTTATCCTATAGATCCTGTATTCATGCCTGTTCGAAATGCGAATCATAGTATTCATTCTTATGAAAATGGTAACAAAGAAATACTATTTCTCGAAATATGGACAAATGGAAGTTTAACTCCTAAAGAAGCACTTCACGAAGCCTCCCGGAATTTGATTGATTTATTGATTCCCTTTTTACATACCAAAGAAGAAAATCTAAATTTAGAGGACAATCAACACATGTTTCCTTTACCCCCTTTTACCTTTTATGATAAATTGGCTAAACTAACAAAAAATAAAAAAAAAATGGCGTTGAAATCGATTTTTATTGACCAATCAGAATTGCCTCCCAGGATCTATAATTGTCTCAAAAGGTCCAATATATATACATTGTTGGACCTTTTGAATAACAGCCAAGAAGATCTTATGAAAATGGAGCATTTTCGCATAGAAGATGTCAAACAAATTTTAGGGATTCTAGAAAAAAATTTCGTAATTGATTTACCGAAAAATAAGTTTTAAATCCATTGGATTTTTTTCATGTTTTTTTTTAGAAAAAGGCCAAAAAAAGGGTTTTGAATATTTAGGACAATTCATATATATATTCGGAATCAGCATAGATTCATAATTTAATTGAATAGATGTATCTAGGGAGAATTCACTTTGAAGCGACTGTTCCCTAGATACATACGTCGTGATATTTTATTTCACAATTGAATCAATCAATTTAAAAAAGACCTAAAGTT